TTATGAATAAACAATCGTCGAGATTGAATAAGTCAATTCAGTGTAATATTTTTATTTTCTTTTTCAGAAAAGTTGCAAATTACTCCAAAAAAAAAAGGAAAATTCAAAATAATACAAAATAATAGGCATTTGAAAGCTCGTTATTTTAGTTTAGGGTCTTAGCGTCTTAGTGGTTTTCATATATTTTATGCTCTCCTAGAATTGAACTCTTGTAACTAGAAAGTTCTACCCTCAATCAAGAGTCAATGAAGAGATAGAACTTAAAAAAAAAAATGTTTTTGTTTTTATTTTTTAATGAACTCTTTCTCATTTATTGAATTTCAGAAATTTACTAATGCATTTTCTTTTATTTATTTTTTATTTTATCAATGAACATAAAATAGAAAGACAAAGGCACTGAAAATTGACACATCATACAGAATATTCTTACTAAAGTCTTGATTTAATTCGGTTGATAAGAGGAAATCTATGGGAATCCATTCTATATAGTAATTCAGAGAAATATAAAAAAAAAGTTAAGTAAAGTGAAATCGAATCTATTAGTTTCAATAAAAATGAAATTCAAAAATGAATTCAAAATCTTTTACCCGCTCTTTTATAGATAGATAAAAGGGGATAAAAATCAAAAATTTTATTATCGTAACTGTAACAAATAGTTCGATGGGGAAAAAATATCCCCATCTTGGAAATGAGAAAATTTGCTAAAAAAAAAGAAGGGTAAACCCCTTTTTATCTTGTATTTATGCGTTTGTCACCAAAGCCAAAGAAAGTATTAGTATTTTTAGAATTCAGTAAAAAACTAATTTTTTTAATATAAAAATAAAAGAGTGAACTGAGTGCCATTTCATATTGATTAGCTTAACTCAATAGATAGTATAAATTTGACATTTTTTAGGAAATATGAAATGGGTCAATTTCATTTTTCGAGTCGATTCATATTATTCAAATTTTTGATTACTTATTTGTTTGCTGCACAAAAAAACTTTTCGAATTCCCTGTATAAAGAGATTTCCCTAACGAAAAAGCTTTTAACGCTGTCCAATATCCCTTCCTTTTCCAAATATTTTTCCGAATACGCTTTTTTGATGTAGAAATACGTTTTTTTGGAACGGCCATTTAAGAGAAAAAGGATTACTTATTGTTCTAGTTGGATGTGAAAGACATCTATTGTTCAAAACGAATCCCTCTTTACTATTCATTCTATTTATTCTTGAATTAATATTCTCTTCAGAAAAAAAGAAAGCTAAAAGAGGAAAGATATATAAAAATCGCATCAATAAAAGACTATTTCTACTAGTCTAAATACTAGAAATAGACAAAGGTGAAGATATGTGATTTTTTTTTTTCAAACTTATTCTATGGAATAGAATAGCCGTAAAAGAGTTTTTATTCATTAGATTGATTAGTATCTTTATTTGATATTCTTTCTCATTAAAGTTAAAGTCTATATCTATAGAATCCACTGTGCCATAGATAGAAATCGAATTTGTTGAGTTTAACCTTAATAATAAAAAAATAATCCAACCTTCCATTTTCATTTCCTTTTTTATTAAATTAACCGGTCAAACTCGGGAAAAGGGGTAGGTTGAATTAAAAAAAATTCGAAAAAAAAAATTAGGAATTACTCTGTTTTATATCATTTGACCAAATCTAACTTCTGGATTTGAATTGAATATTTGAAAGATTTAGAAAAATAAATAAAAAAACTAATAAGTAAAGTACGAAGAAAAGCTTGTAAAATTCTATTTAAATTAGTTTAACTTCGTCCATATCTTGACTTTTATTGACTCCTTTCAAAGAGGTAAGATCCGGTCAATCGGAAACAATAAATTAGGAAATTAAGAATTCAAAAAGCTTTTTATGCAACAGACATATCAATACGGGTGGCTCATACCTTTCATTCCACTTCCCGTTCCTATATTAATAGGGGTGGGACTTCTTCTTTTTCCGAGGGCAACAAATAATTTTCGTCGTATATGGTCTTTTCAGAGTGTTTTATTGTTAAGTATAGTCATGATTTTTTCAATGAATCTGTCTATGCAGCAAATAAATAGCAATTCTGTCTATCAATATGTATGGTCTTGGATCATTAATAACGACTTTTCTTTAGAATTCGGCTATTTGATAGATCCACTTACTTCTATTATGTCAATATTAATCACTACCGTTGGAATTATGGTTCTTATTTATAGTGATAATTATATGGCCCATGATCAAGCATATTTGAGATTTTTTGCTTATATGAGTTTTTTCAGTACTTCCATGTTAGGATTAGTTACTAGTTCTAATTTGATACAAATTTATATTTTTTGGGAATTGGTTGGAATGTGTTCCTATCTATTAATAGGGTTTTGGTTCACACGACCTCTTGCAGCAAATGCTTGCCAAAAAGCTTTTGTAACAAATCGTGTAGGGGATTTTGGTCTATTATTAGGAATTTTAGGTTTTTATTGGATAACAGGTAGCTTCGAATTTCAGGATTTATTCGAAATATTCAATA